TATTCTGCAGCAGCAAACGCTAATCACAATAAAGGTTTAAATGAAACAAGTTTAATCATTAGTAAAGCTGAAGTCAACGAGGGCACGACTGTGAAAAAATTAAAACCCCGGGCTCGAGGGCGGGGTTATCCGATAAGAAGATCCACCTGTCATATAACTATTGTGTTGAAAGATATATCTGTAGATGAACAACTAGAAAAAGATAAAAGGACAAAAGAGCGGAGGAATATTTAAAGAAAGGAAAGAATATTCTCTATTAGAAAAACTACAAATACGCTATATTATGTTATGCTTAAAAAAACCCGAACGGATAAAAAAAAACACACCGATATGACGTTTCACGATATATATAGTAGTGGGGGACTATGGGACAAAAAATAAATCCACTTGGTTTCAGACTTGGTGCAACCCAAAGTCATCATTCTCTTTGGTTTGCACAACCAAAAAATTATTCCGAGGATCTACAAGAAGATCAAAAAATACGAGATTGTATCAAAAATTATGTACAAAAAAATCTGAAAATATCCTCTAATGTCGAGGGAATTGCACGTATAGAGATTCAAAAAAGAATCGATTTGATTCAAGTCATAATCTATATGGGATTCCCCAAGTTATTAATAGAAGACAGGACTCGCAAAATCGAAGAATTACAGTTCAATGTACAAAAAGAACTCAATTGTGTAAACCGAAAACTCAACATTGCTATTACAAGAATTGTAAACCCTTATGGGCACCCCAATATTCTTGCGGAATTTATAGCCGGACAATTAAAAAATAGAGTTTCATTTCGCAAAGCAATGAAAAAGGCTATTGAATTAACTGAGCAGGCAGGTACAAAAGGAATTCAAGTACAAATTGCAGGGCGTATCGACGGAAAAGAAATTGCACGTGTCGAATGGATCAGAGAAGGTAGGGTTCCTCTACAAACCATTCGAGCCAAAATAGATTATTGTTCCTACGCAGTTCGAACTATCTATGGGGTATTAGGTATCAAAATTTGGATATTTGTAGACGAAGAATAATAAGCATTTACTTGACTTGTATTTAGTTCTATTTCTATTGTATTTAGTTCTATTTCTATTTAGTGATAAAAAAAATGAACAATTCTATAAGGTTGAATAAAAATTCGATTAATCATTTGATATAATTGCTATGCTTAGTGTGTGACTCGTTGGTTTTTTTAAGATTAGGATTCAAAAAAAATGGAAAAACCCGTAATACGAACTAATAACTATAGAACTAATAACCAACTCATCGCTTCGCATTATCTGGATATAAAGAAAGAGCCAGTCAAAATATGATATAGATATATAAGTCATATCTTTGTAGCAACTGAAATCTTTTTGCATAAACAAAAAAGAAAAACCAATCCGATTATGAGTTGTAAAGCAAGAAAAGTATACAGATAAATGGAAAGGTGAGAGAAAGATAGAACAAGAATATCAACGATATATGATTCCAATATGTACGGTCTATGAGTCATCTCATAAAAAGGAATGTAATAAAGCATCAAGACTGATTGATCCCTAATTAGACATTAGACAAATACGTGGATAGAACCACAAATCAAGAGCCCCGAGCCAATAAAGACTGAGAGGGTTGACTCAAAAACAAGTTTCATTAGGGGCTCCATTGTAGAATTCAGACCTAATCATTATTCGAGAGGTGGTGGGAACGACAGAACCTGTGAATGCATAAGATTCTATTGAAAACGAATCCTAATGATTCAGTGGGTAGGATGGCGGAACGAACCAGAATCGTTTTTTTTGAAAGGTCATGTCATAGACTAATCTTACAACTGAATGTTGAAAGAGTAAATATTCGCCCGCGAATTTTTTTTTTTAGAAATTTGAGTAAATTCGATATGATAATAAAAAGCAAAATAAAGATTCATTATAACATTCATTATACCTAAATGACATTATCTATAAATAGAATATGCGGTTAATTATATATCAAAAGAAAAAAATTATTAAATGAAATTTCAAAGAATCCCCCGATTCAGTATATTATTCACCATGTATTTTATTTTTAATCGTTTAATTCGCGAGGAGCTGGATGAGAAGAAATTCTCATGTCCGGTTCTGTAGTAGAGATGGGTAGAATTGATAAACAACCATCAACTATAACCCCAAAAGAACCAGATTCCGTAAACAACATAGAGGAAGAATGAAAGGAATGTCTTATCGAGGTAATCGTATTTGCTTTGGTAGATATGCTCTTCAAGCACTTGAACCCGCTTGGATCACGTCTAGACAAATAGAAGCGGGGCGGCGAGCAATGACACGAAATGCACGCCGCGGTGGAAAAATCTGGGTACGTATATTTCCAGACAAACCAGTTACAGTAAGACCTACAGAAACACGTATGGGTTCGGGGAAAGGATCTCCCGAATATTGGGTAGCTGTTGTTAAACCCGGCAGAATACTTTATGAAATGAGCGGAGTGGCAGAAAATATAGCCAGAAGGGCTATTTCAATAGCGGCATCAAAAATGCCTATACGAACTCAATTCATTCTTTCGGTATAGGATAGGAATGTAGAACAAAAGGAAAGAATTTTTTTGATAAAAAACAATTGTAGGTTTCTTGTTTTGTTTTGAACAAACAATATTTCTTTTTTTTTTTCACCCTTTACATTGAAAAAGACAAAACCAATAAAAAAAAGATATGATTCAACCTCAAACCCATTTGAACGTAGCGGATAACAGCGGGGCCCGAGAATTGATGTGTATTCGAATCATAGGAGCTAGTAATCGACGATATGCTCATATTGGTGACGTTATTGTTGCTGTAATCAAAGAAGCAGTACCAAATACACCTCTAGAAAGATCAGAAGTGATCCGAGCTGTAATTGTACGTACTTGTAAAGAACTCAAACGCGACAACGGTATGATAATACGATATGATGACAATGCTGCAGTTGTTATTGATCAAGAAGGAAATCCAAAGGGAACCCGAATTTTTGGCGCGATCCCCCGGGAATTAAGACAGTTAAATTTCACTAAAATAGTTTCATTAGCACCTGAAGTATTATAAGGGAATACCGTGATATAGTTTATAGTATTTGAATGAAATGGATTAATTTAAATTAAATTAGTAGATTGTTTGTATATCACGCATATACCTTTTAAAATTCATAAATATTTATGAATTCAGAAAAAAAGAAATAGAGCATGTTGATTATATCCAAATTCGGGGGCAACAATAATCTTAGTTTATCATGAGTAAAGACACTATTGCTGACATAATAACCTCTATACGAAATGCTGACATGAATGAAAAAAGAACAGTTCGAATACCATCTACTAACATGACTGAAAATATTGTTAAAATCCTTTTACGAGAAGGTTTTATTGAAAACGTGAGAAAACATCAGGAAAGCAATAAATATTTTTTGGTTTTAACCCTACGACATAGGAGAAATAGGAAAGGATCGTATAGAACTGTTTTAAATTTAAAACGGATCAGCCGACCCGGCCTACGAATTTATTCTAACTATCAACGAATTCCGAGAATTTTAGGCGGAATGGGGATTGTAATTCTTTCTACTTCTCGAGGGATAATGACAGACCGAGAGGCTCGAATAGAAGGAATCGGCGGGGAAATTTTGTGTTATATATGGTAATCTTTCTGATAGCCGAATTATATGCGGAACTTTCATATTTGTGAAAAAAAAAGAGTAAAGGGTAGGTTTCTAATATTATGCCTCTTTGATTAGTTGATGCTTCAAAGCCGTTTTACCTGGAATGAAAGAACAAAAACGGATTTGCGAGGGTTTAATTACTGAACTACGTCCCAACGGTATGTATGTTTCGAGTTCGTTTAGATAACGAAAATCCGATTCTGGGTTTTGCTTCGGGAAAGGTTCAACGTAATTTTATACGTATACTACCAGTAAATAGAATAAAAATTGTGGTAAGTTCTTATGATTCAACTAAAGGGCATATAATTTGTATATTCAAAAGTAAAGACTCAAATAATTAGGTGGTTTTTTGATTTCAACATTCTTTCGTAGGGATACAATTCGAAGTTAAAAATTTTAAGAAACTTATTTTCTTCCAATTAAGTAGATTCCGAATTAAGAAAAGGAGTGACAAATATGAAAATAAGGGCCTCCGTTCGTAAAATTTGTGAAAAATGTCGATTGATCCGTAGGCGGGGACGAATTATAGTAATTTGTTCCAACCCGAGACATAAACAAAGACAAGGATAATCTTTTTAAACAAAAAAGGACTCCAAAAATCTAAAGGACCTGATGTACAGATGTACAAAAAATCAGTAAAAAAAACCAGGATCTGTTTTGACATGAAATGGATATATCCATATATCTCTGACTTATATTTATGAGATGATAAAATATGGCAAAACCTATACCAAAAATTGGTTCACGTAGAAATAGACGTATTGGTTCACGTAAGAATGCGCGTAGAATACCAAAGGGAGTTATCCATGTTCAAGCAAGTTTCAACAATACCATTGTGACTGTTACAGATGTACGGGGTCGAGTAATTTCTTGGTCCTCCGCCGGTACTTGTGGATTCAAGGGTACAAGAAGAGGAACACCATTTGCCGCTCAAACCGCAGCGGGAAATGCTATTCGTACAGTGGTGGATCAAGGTATGCAACGAGCAGAAGTCATGATAAAAGGCCCGGGTCTCGGGAGAGATGCGGCATTAAGAGCTATTCGTAGAAGTGGTATACTATTAAGTTTCATACGGGATGTAACCCCTATGCCACATAATGGCTGTAGGCCCCCCAAAAAAAGACGTGTGTAAACATTGAAGAGATTTCAAGAGAAATAAATAATTCAATGATTTGATCAAATAATATTACTATGGTTCGAGAGAAAGTAACAGTATCTACTCGGACACTACAGTGGAAGTGTGTTGAATCAAGAGCAGACAGTAAGCGTCTTTATTATGGACGCTTTATTCTGGCCCCACTTATGAAAGGCCAAGCCGATACAATAGGCATCGCGATGCGAAGAGCTTTACTCGGA